AGTCATAATATGAATTTGAAAGAAACTGATTTATTTATTAGTGAAGCTAAAGTTAATAAGAATAGTTTTATCAAAAAATTAAGACCTCGAGCTCGAGGACGTAGTTATGGTATAAAAAGGCCCACTTGTCACATAACAATTGTATTAAAAGAAAAATCTAAATTTTTATTAGATAAATCTAAGATTTAGATTCGTTATATTATTTATAGTAAAATATAATATATGGGTGGAAAAAAATATAATAGAAAAATATGGGACAAAAAATAAATCCACTTGGTTTCAGACTTGGTACAACTCAACATCATCATTCCTTTTGGTTCGAGAAACCAAAAAATTATTCTGTAAGTTTACAAGAAGATGAAAAAATAAGGAATTGTATTAAGAACTATGTACAAAAAAATAGGAGAATATCCTCGGGTTTCGAAGGAATTGCACGGATAGAAATTAAAAAAAGGATCGATTTGATCCAGGTCATAATCTATATTGGATTTCCTAATTTATTAATAGAGGGCCAAGCAGGAGGCATCGAAGAATTACAGGTGAATATACAAAAAAAATTTCATTCTGTGAACCGTAGACTCAATATTGCTATTACAAAAGTGGAAAAACCCTATGGGCAACCCAATATTCTTGCGGAATATATAGCTTTACAATTAAAAAATAGAGTTTCATTTCGAAAGGCAATGAAAAAAGCTATTGAATTAGCTGAACAAACAGATACAAAAGGAATTCAAGTACAAATTGCAGGGCGAATCAACGGAAAAGAAATTGCACGTGTCGAGTGGATCAGAGAAGGGAGAGTTCCCTTACAAACAATTCGCGCAAAAATTGATCATTGTTCCTATATAATTCGAACTATTTATGGAGTATTAGGCATCAAAATTTGGATATTTTGGGAGGAGCAATAATAGACTTTACTTTTATTTGTCTTTTCATTCTATTCAGTGATAGAACAAAAAATAACAAACTTGTTCATTCTTTTTCCATTAAATCAAACAAAAATGAGCAATTCTAATTCTATAAGGTTGAATAAAAATTCGATTAACCATTTGTTAGAATTGCTATGCTTAGTGTGTGACTCGTTAATTTTTCTTTAGAGTTAAGAGTTGGGATTAAAAAAAAAGACTGACCCCTACTTAAACTTAATTAAGTTACTTAAACTTAACTTAATAAGTATAATAAAAAAACTAATAACTAACTTATTGCTTCGTAGTATCGATATCCCAAGAAACAGTCACTATATGAGATGGGTGGATCAATCATATAGTTGCAGCAACTGCAACTAAAACCTTTTCTATAAAAAATATTATTTATGGAAATCAAATTATTTATGGGTTGTGAAGCAAAAATAAAGAGATGTAGATAAATGGAAGGATGAGAGAAAGAAAGAACAAAAATATAAATGATATATGATTCCAATATGTATGGTCTATGAATTACCTCATAAAAGGCAATGTAATAAAGCATCAAAACTGAATAAATAATAAATATAAAATAATAATAAAATAATAAAATAAAATAAAGCGATATGAATAATAAAGAGCCTCGGGTTAATAAAAACTAAGTAGATTGACTCAAGAAGATCAATTTTTGGAAGGAGCTCCATTGCGGAGTTCAGACTTAACCATTAATGGAGAAGCTATAGGAACGATGAAACCTGTGACTGCATAGGATTCTACTGAAAACAAATCCGAATAATTCATTGGGTGGGATGGCGGAACGAACCGATAAAAAAAACACAAATTTATTTCGAGAAGTCATGGATTGACCTAGAAATAACAAAAAACAAAGAGTCAATATTCGCCCGCGAAACTTTAGATTACATTACAATATTTTGGCATCATTTGAGAAGGGTCAAAATAAGGATCATTATAAAAAAAACACATTATAAACATTATTTATAATCCATAAATATGCATAATAGAAACATTCTATCTGTATATCCCGTCTTCCTATATAACAAATTCAATATTGATAAATGTCTTATTGGATTATTTTTCCATGTGTATCTGTAATATGTCATATTAGTGAATCTTTTCATTCGCGAGGAGCTGGGTGAAAGGAAACTTTCGTGTCCAGTTTTGCAGTAGAGATCGAATTAAGAAATGACCATCAACTATAACCCCAAAAGAACCAGATTTCGTAAACAACATAGAGGAAGAATGAAGGGAATATCTTGTCGCGGCAATCATATTTGTTTCGGCAGATACGCTCTTAAAGCACTCGAACCCACTTGGATCACAGCTAGACAAATAGAAGCAGGGCGAAGAGCAATGACACGATATGTGCGTCGTGGTGGAAAAATATGGGTACGCATATTTCCCGACAAACCTGTTACAGTGAGACCCGCAGAAACACGTATGGGTTCGGGGAAGGGATCCCCCGAATATTGGGTATCCGTTGTTAGACCAGGTCGAATACTTTATGAAATGGGTGGAGTATCAGAAACTGTAGCCAGAGCAGCTATTTCACTAGCTGCGTCCAAAATGCCTATACGAACTCAATTTGTCAGGATGGCGATCTAGAACTAAATGGTCTATTGAGGATGAAAAAACAACTGCAAGTTTCTTTATTTCTGGACAGAAAATATTTCTTTTTTTCTTTCCTTCATTCTTTCCATTAAAATAACAGATTCCAATAAAATAATATGATTCAACCTCAAACCTTTTTGAATGTAGCGGATAACAGCGGAGCTCGAGAATTGATGTGTATTCGAATCATAGGAGCTGGTAATTATAGATATGCTCATATTGGTGACGTTATTGTTGCTGTAATCAAAGAAGCAGTGCCAAATATGCCACTAGAAAGATCCGAAGTAATTAGAGCTGTAATTGTACGTACTTGTAAAGAACTCAAACGTGACAACGGTATCATAATACGATATGATGACAATGCTGCGGTTGTCATTGATCAAGAAGGAAATCCAAAGGGAACTCGGGTTTTTGGTGCGATCGCTCGGGAATTGAGACAGTTGAATTTTACTAAAATAGTTTCATTGGCTCCCGAGGTATTATAAATAATACTAGATGAGACTATGATATATCAGAACATGGTCAAATTTAGTGGAGTAGTAGATCGTGTCTCACGCATATACTTTTTTTATAATATTAAAAAAAAATACACAATAAAATGAAAGAAAATAAAACAAACAAAAAAGAGAACATGTTAATTATATCAAAATTAGAAGGCACCAATAATTATAGTTCGCCATGGGTAGGGACACTATTTCCAATATAATAACTTCTATAAGAAATGCTGACATGGGTAAAAAAGGAACGATTCGAATAGCATCTACTAATATTACCGAAAATATTGTGAAAATACTTCTACGAGAAGGTTTTATTGAAAACGTTCGGAAACATCAAGAAGGTAACAAAAATTTCTTGGTTTTAACTCTGCGACATAAAAAGACTAGGAAAAGAATACATAGAACTATTTTAAAGCGTATCAGCCGACCTGGTTTACGAATTTATTCCAACTACCAACAAATTCCTAAGATTTTAGGTGGAATAGGAATTGTAATTCTTTCCACTTCTCGAGGTATAATGACGGATCGAGAAGCTCGACGAGAAAAAATTGGAGGCGAACTTTTGTTATATATATGGTGATCCTCCTCCTCCGGTATCCTAATTTTATCTCTAACTTCCTATTTTATAGAGAAGAAAAGTGAATTATATAACTTTTCCTCCATTAGTTGATACTTCAAGGAGCTTACCTGGAATGAAAGAACAAAAATTGATTCATGAAGGTTTAATTACTGAATCACTTCCCAACGGTATGTTCCGGGTCCGCTTAGATAATGAAGATGTAATTCTAGGTTATATTTCGGGAAGGATCCGCCGTAGTTTTATACGGATACTACCGGGGGATAGAGTCAAAATTGAAGTAAGTCGTTATGATTCAACCAGGGGACGTATAATTTATAGACTTCGAAACAAAGATTCGAACGATTAGATAATTTTTTAAGCATTCCTTTCATTTTCATGACGATACAATTAAAAAAATGCAAGAGACTTATTTTCTTCCAAGAAATAGATTCAACATTAAGGTAAGGAATAATAAATATGAAAATACGGGCTTCTGTTCGTAAAATTTGTGAAAAATGTCGACTGATCCGTCGGCGCGGACGAATTATAGTGATTTGTTCCAATCCGAGACATAAACAGAGACAAGGATAACAAAAAAAGTTTTTTTTATAAAGGAAGGGCAAAAGGGGGATTTTTTTTAACATGAAATGGATATTTCCGTATCTTTTCTTTCTGTATATTTCTGACTCATAGTTATGAGATGATAAAATATGACAAAAGCTATACCAAAAATTGGTTCACGTAGGAATGAGCGTATTGGTTCACGTAAGAATGGACGTAGAATACCAAAAGGAATTATTCATGTTCAAGCAAGTTTGAACAATACTATTGTAACTATTACAGATGTACGAGGTCGAGTGGTTTCTTGGGCCTCTGCTGGTACTTCTGGATTCAAAGGCCCAAGAAGAGGGACACCCTACGCTGCTCAAGCAGCAGCAGTAAATGCTATTCGTACTGTAGTTGATCAGGGTATGCAACGAGCAGGAGTTATGATAAAGGGTCCTGGACTTGGAAGAGACGCAGCATTACGAGCCATTTGTAGAAGTGGTATACGACTAAGTTTCGTACGTGATGTAACACCTATGCCACATAATGGATGTCGACCTCCTAAAAAAAGACGTGTATAGAAATAATAAAAAAGGATTTCAAGAGAAATAAATGATTCAATGATCTGATCAAATAATAGTATTAGTATAGTATGGTTCGAGAGGAAGTAGTAGGATCCACTCGAACACTGCAGTGGAGGTGTGTTGAATCAAGAATAGATAGTAATCGTCTTTATTATGGTCGTTTCATTCTGTGCCCACTTATGAAAGGTCAAGCCGATACCATAGGTATTGCCATGCGAAGGGCTTTACTTGGAGAAATAGAAGGAACATGTATCACATGTGCAAAATCTGAAAAGGTGCCACA